ATCCGGTGTTTCTTTTTTCGACCTTACTAAATAAAAGGCATAAAAATAGGGAATCAAGACGGATCGCTATCCATCACAATCACAGACCTCCATTCCCCATTTGATCTAATCCTTACCCTCTCCCGATTCTGTCTTTTAAACAATCGTAAACTAGTCTAGTCTTGACTAGGACTAAGGTTACTGAATAGAAAAGAAAAAAAGTGCCAATCGAATTCAAGGCCTAGTTAGTAGACACTCCAGTGGAAGGGCTATCAAGACTTACCGATCACTCTAATCTTTTCTTTTGGTGAATCCTTGGCGCAAGTATTTACAGCCCTCTACAGATGTTTAGAATCAAAGAAGTATCAAAAGCCGCCCTCCCCTGGAGAATAATTCGTTGAGTTATATCAGTAGAAGAGACTAAGGATTTTTTAGTCTTGTGTTGAGCAGGCGACACCCGGATTTGAACTGGGGAAAAAGGATTTGCAGTCCCCCGCCTTACCACTCGGCCATGCCGCCAAACTGATACAAAATAGATGAAAATATCCCCCCTTAATATCTTCCCGAAAAAAAAATAGAACCATTAACTATCGGCTGTGAATTCACTAAATATTATTGGATTTGTATCTAAAATAGTGTTTCCTTAATGACATAAGAAAATAACAATTGATATATATACATAACTAATCCGTTTTTTTTTTGAGACTTCTCGATTTCCATTATAATAGCAATTATGAGTATATGTAAACCCTATAAGATAGATTGTTACATAAGATATATCTGGGTATATCTTATCCATATGATGCCTATAGGGCATAAGGAGGAATTTCTTGGGTGTCAATTTTTCATTAAATAGATGGAATATAAAATCGAAATTTGGATACAGCACGGCCTACGTTGCTCCAATAGAACTTCTATAAAATAAAGGAGGTGACAGATAAGATATATAGTGCACGTGTTTAATACATAGACTTTTCTTACGCACTTCGATTCTATTCTATGATCGCTATGATCTATGACTTAGACTCAATACTAAAACTAGGTAAAAATATCTTCCTTCTCTGCAAATCTTTTTTTGAACAACCGAACCCATTGATTGGTTAAGTGCTAAAAAAATGAGCTCTCTATTTTATTCTGTCTTAATCTTAGCGAATAGATAAAATTCTGAAGACATTATCTTTTTCTGATATCCAGTGAGAGATTGGAATATGTAATATCATAATAATGGTAGAAATTTTATCACTTTTTTTTCCATAATCGACTATAATCTCTAAGAAAAAATCGATCAGAAAACGTCATAATTATAAGTGGCATTTATCAATTCTTTATTCGTTTGTATCTGTTGCAAATTCCATTCGAATTTGAGTAGAAAATGATATTTATTCTTCCGTTCATACGTATTTAATACATTACATATATGTATTAGTTGGGTCAAATTTCATGTGATTCAGTAAACAGAATATAAATCCCATCATTGCTAGATCGATTCATATGATTCGATAAAGAATGATCCAATACAATAGTGGGGTTTTTCGCTAAATGGGAAATAAAATAAAAAATGCTCCGGGATGGAAATGAGGAAATGTCTACAATACCTGGATTTAATCATATACAATTTGAAGGATTTTGTAGGTTTATTGATCAGGGCTTGACGGAAGAACTTTATAAGTTTCCAAAAATTGAAGATACAGATCAAGAAATGGAATTTCAATTATTTGTGGAAACATACCAATTGGTAGAACCGTTGATAAAAGAAAGAGATGCTGTGTATGACTCACTCACATATTCTTCGGAATTATATGTATCCGCGGGATTAATTTTGAAAACCAGTAGGGATATGCTAGAGCAAACAATTTTTATTGGCAACATTCCTCTAATGAATTCCCTGGGAACTTCTCTAGTAAATGGAATATACCGAATTGTGATCAATCAAATATTGCAAAGCCCTGGAATTTATTACCGGTCAGAATTGGACCATAACGGAATGTCGGTCTATACGGGCACCATAATATCAGATTGGGGAGGCAGATTAGAATTAGAGATTGATAGAAAAGCACGGATATGGGCTCGTGTAAGTAGGAAACAGAAAATATCTATTCTAGTTCTATCATCAGCTATGGGGTCGAATCTAAGCGAAATTCTAGAGAATGTTTGCTACCCAGAAATTTTTTTGTCTTTCCTGACTGATAAGGAGAAAAAAAAAATTGGGTCAAAAGAAAATGCCATTTTGGAATTTTATCAACAATTTGCTTGTGTAGGTGGGGATCCAGTATTTTCTGAATCCATATGTAAGGAATTACAAAAGAAATTCTTTCAACAAAGGTGTGAATTAGGAAGGGTTGGTCGACGAAATATGAATCGGAGACTGAATCTTGATATACCCCCTAACAATAGATTTTTGTTACCGCGAGATATATTGGCAGCTGCAGATCATTTGATTGGGATGAAATTTGGAATGGGTACACTTGACGATATGAATCATTTGAAAAATAAACGGATTCGTTCTGTAGCGGATCTCTTA